CATGTACCTTTATCTTTGGAAGCTCAAGCGGAGGCTCGCTTACTTATGTTTTCTCATATGAATCTCTTGTCTCCAGCTATTGGGGATCCCATTTCCGTACCAACTCAAGATATGCTTATCGGACTCTATGTATTAACGATCGGGAATCGTCGAGGTATTTGTGCGAATAGGTATAATCCATATAATTGCAGAAACTATCAAAATAAAACAGTTGCCAATAATAACTATAAATATACGAAAAAGAAAGAACCGTATTTTTGTAGTTCCTATGATGCACTTGGAGCTTATCGGCAGAAACGAATCAATTTAGATAGTCCTTTGTGGCTCCGGTGGCGACTAGATCAACGTGTCATTGGCTCAAGAGAAGTTCCCATCGAAGTTCAATATGAATCTTCGGGCACTTATCATGAGATTTATGGGCACTATCTAATAGTAGGAAGTGTAAAAAAAGAAATCTGTTGTGTATACATTCGAACCACTGTTGGTCATATTTTTTTTTATCGAGAAATAGAAGAAGCCATACAGGGGTTTTGTCGGGCCTACGCATACGCTATCTAAACTAAGAAATTAGATTAGGCGATATCTGTACCCGTGGGAATTCGGGTCTCTCCAGCTCCAATTTCACTGGTATCATAATTTCTGAATTTCTGCGCAAATAAAGATTGAGGAAAGGAAGTTTTCGAATCACTGACTCAGGTCCATTGTCGAATCCTACTCAACAGAATATGGGGGTACTTATGGGAGAACGGGTCGATCTGGTCTTTCACAATAAAGTGATAGATGGAATTGCTATGAAACAACTTATTAGCAGATTAATAGATCATTTCGGAATGGCATATACATCACATATCCTGGATCAAATGAAGACTTTGGGTTTCCAGCAAGCCACTGCTACATCTATTTCATTAGGAATAGATGATCTTTTAACAATACCATCTAAGGGATGGTTAGTCCGAGACGCTGAACAACAAAGTTTTATTTTGGAAAAACACCATCATTATGGGAATGTACATGCGGTAGAAAAATTACGTCAATCTATTGAGATATGGTATGCTACAAGTGAATATTTGAGACAAGAAATGAATCCTAATTTTCGGATGACGGATCCTTCTAATCCAGTCCATCTAATGTCCTTTTCGGGAGCTAGAGGAAATGCATCTCAGGTACACCAATTAGTAGGTATGAGAGGATTAATGTCGGATCCCCAAGGACAAATGATTGATTTACCTATTCAAAGCAATTTACGTGAAGGACTTTCTTTGACAGAATATATAATTTCCTGCTACGGAGCCCGCAAAGGAGTTGTGGATACTGCTGTACGAACATCAGATGCTGGATATCTCACGCGTAGACTTGTTGAAGTAGTTCAACACATTATTGTACGTAGAACAGATTGTGGTACTATCCAAGGTATTTCCGTGAGCCCTCGAAATGAGATGACGGAAAAAATTTTTGTCCAAACACTAATTGGTCGTGTATTAGCAGACGATATATATATGGGTCCACGATGCATTGCCACTCGAAATCAAGATATTGGGATTGGGCTTGTCAATCGATTCATAACCTTTCGAGCACGACCAATATATATTCGAACCCCCTTTACTTGCAGGAGTACATCTTGGATCTGTCAATTATGTTATGGTCGGAGTCCCACTCATGGTGACCTAGCCGAATTGGGAGAAGCTGTAGGTATTATTGCGGGTCAATCAATCGGGGAACCGGGGACTCAACTAACATTAAGAACTTTTCATACCGGTGGAGTATTCACAGGTGGTACTGCCGAACATGTACGAGCTCCTTCTAATGGAAAAATAAAATTTAATGAGGATTTTGTTCATCCCACACGTACCCGTCATGGGCATCCTGCTTTTTTATGTTCTATAGACTTGTATGTAACTATTGAGAGTCGGGGTATTATACATAATGTGAATATTCCACCAAAGAGTTTGATTTTAGTTCAAAATGATCAATATATAGAATCAGAACAAGTGATTGCTGAGATTCGTGCCGGAACGTCCACTTTTCATTTTAAAGAGAGGGTCCGAAAACATATTTATTCTGAATCAGAGGGAGAAATGCATTGGAGTACCGATGTCTACCATGCACCCGAATATACATATGGTAATGTTCATCTATTACCAAAAACAAGTCATTTATGGATATTAGCAGGAGGTCCGCGCAGATCCAGTATAGTGTCTTTTTCGATCCACAAGGATCAAGATCAAATGAATGTTCATTCTTTTTCTGTCGAAGACAGATATATCTCTGACCCCTCAATGACTAATGATCGAGTAAGACATAAATTGTTGGATACTTCTCGTAAAAAAGATAGGGAAATTATTGATTATTCAATATCTGATCGAATCATATCCAATGGTCAGTGGAATTTCATATATCCTTCTATTCTCCAAGAGAATTCTGATTTATTAGCGAAAAGGCGAAGAAATAGATTCATCATCCCATTACAATATGATCAAGAACGAGAAAAAGAACTAATACCCTGTTTTGGTATTTCGATTGAAATACCCATAAATGGTATTTTACGTAGAAATAGTATTCTTGCTTATTTTGATGATCCACGATACAGAAGAAGCAGTTCAGGAATTACTAAATATGGGACCGTGGAGGTGGATTCAATCGTAAAAAAAGAGGATTTGATTGAGTATCGAGGAACAAAAGAATTTAGTCTGAAATACCAAATGAAAGTAGATCGGTTTTTTTTCATTCCCGAAGAAGTGCATATTTTACCCGGATCCTCGTCCATAATGGTCCGGAACAATAGTATCATTAGAGTAGATACACGACTTGCTTTAAATAAAAGAAGTCGAGTAGGCGGATTAGTTCGAGTGGAGAGAAAAAAAAAAAGTATTGAACTGAAAATCTTTTCTGGAGATATTCATTTTCCTGGAGAGACAGATAAGATATCCAGGCACAGCGGCATTTTGATACCACCAGGAACGGGAAAAAAAAAAAATTCTAAGGAATCAAAGAAATTGAAAGATTGGATCTATGTCCAGCGGATCACACCTACCAAGAAAAAGTATTTTGTTTCGGTTCGGCCCGTAGTCACATATGAAATAGCTGATGGGATAAATTTAGCAACACTTTTCCCCCAGGATCTCTTGCAGGAAAAGGATGATGTCCAGCTTAGAGTTGTCAATTATATCCTTTATGGATATGGCAAGTCAATTCGAGGAATTTATCACACAAGGATTCAATTAGTTCGGACTTGCTTAGTATTGAATTGGGACCAAAAACAAAACGGTTCTATAGAAGAGGTTTATGCCTCCTTTGTTGAGGTAAGGGCAAATGATCTAATTCGCGATTTCATAAGAATTGAGTTAGTCAAGTCCACTATTTCATATAGCGGAAAAAGATATAATATGACAGATTCGGGATTGATTCCCGATAAGGGATTAGATCGCACCAATATCAACCCCTTTCATTCAAAGGCGAAGGTTCAATCACTTACCCAACATCAAGGAACTATTGGTATTGGTACATTGTTGAATCGAAATAAGGAATGCCAATCTTTGATAATTTTGTCATCATCCAATTGTTTTCGAATTAGTCCATTCAATGGTTCGAAATATAACAATGCGACAAAAGAATTGGACCCCCTAATCCCAATTAGGGATTTGTTGGGTCCCCTAGGTACTATTGTACCTAAAATAGCGAATTTTTATTCATCTTACCATTTATTAACTCATAATCAGATCTTGTTAAAGAAATATTTGCTACTTGACAATTTTAAACAGACTTTCCAAGTACTTCAAGTACTTAAATACTGTTTAATGGATGAAAATAGGAGGATTTATAATCCCGATCCATGCAGTAACATCATTTTGAATCCATTCCATTTAAATTGGTGTTTTCTCTATCACGATTCTGGTGAAGAGACATCCACAAGAATTAGCCTTGGACAATTTATTTGTGAAAATGCATGTCTATTCAAATACGGGCCACACATAAAAAAATCTGGTCAAATTTTAATTGTTCATGTTGACTCCTTAGTTATAAGATCAGCTAAGCCCTATTTGGCTACTCCAGGAGCAACTGTTCATGGCCATTATGGAGAAATCCTTTATGAAGGAGAGACATTAGTTACATTTATATATGAAAAATCGAGATCTGGTGACATAACGCAAGGTCTTCCAAAAGTGGAACAAGTCTTAGAAGTGCGTTCGATTGATTCAATATCGATGAACCTCGAAAAGAGAGTTGAAAGTTGGAACGAACGTATACCAAGAATTCTTGGAATCCCCTGGGGATTCTTGATTGGAGCTGAGCTAACCATAGCCCAAAGTCGTATCTCTTTGGTTAATAAGATTCAAAAGGTTTATCGATCTCAGGGGGTACAGATCCATAATAGACATATAGAGATCATTGTACGTCAAATAACATCAAAAGTGTTGGTTTCAGAAGATGGAATGTCTAATGTTTTTTCACCCGGAGAATTAATCGGATTGTTGCGAGCGGAACGAGCGGGACGTGCTTTAGACGAAGCGATCAATTATCGGGCAATCTTATTAGGAATAACGAGGGCATCTCTGAATACTCAAAGTTTCATATCCGAAGCGAGTTTTCAAGAAACCGCTCGAGTTTTAGCAAAAGCTGCTTTACGAGGTCGTATTGATTGGTTGAAAGGCCTGAAAGAGAACGTTGTTCTGGGGGGGATTATTCCTGTTGGTACTGGATTCAAAAAATTAGTGCACCATTCAAGGCAAGACAAAAACATTTATTTGGAAATCAAAAGGAAGAATCTATTCGACTTGGAAATGGGAGATATTTTGTTATACCATAGAGAATTATTTTGTTCTTGCGCTCCAAACAATTTTCATGAGACATCAGAACAATCATTTACGCGATTTAATGATTCCTAAGAAGAGATTCATTCTTTTTACTTTAACTATCTAGAACTATTTTGTCCGATTATTAATTTAGTAATAAATAAAATAAATAAGTAATTAAAAGAAATTAATGGTTTGGGCCGTATATCAACGGTCAATCCACGGTAGAAGGTTCCGTCGGAACAATTATTTATTTCAGGGTACCCTGTCTCTTTGTTAAAAAAAAAAAGAGGAAGTGTGGAGAAAAATGACAAGAAGATATTGGAACATCAATTTGGAAGAGATGATGGAAGCAGGAATTCATTTTGGTCATGGTACTAGGAAATGGAATCCTAGAATGGGCCCTTACATCTCTGCAAAGCGTAAAGGTATTCATATTATAAATCTTACGAGAACTGCTCGTTTTTTATCAGAAGCCTGTGATTTAGTTTTTAATGCAGCAAGTAGGGGAAAAAACTTTTTAATCGTTGGTACAAAAAATAAAGCAGCGGATTTAGTAGCATCAGCTGCAATAGGGGCTCGGTGTCATTATGTTAATAAAAAATGGCTCGGTGGTATGTTAACGAACTGGTCCACTACGGAAACGAGACTTCATAAGTTCAGGGACTTAAGAGCAGAGCAAAAGATGGGGAAACTCGACCGTCTTTCCAAAAGAGATGCAGCAATGTTGAAGAGAAAATTATCTACCTTGCAAACATATCTGGGTGGGATCAAATATATGACGGGGTTACCCGATATTGTAATCATCGTTGATCAGCAAGAAGAATATACGGCTCTTCGAGAATGTGTCATTTTGGGGATTCCGACTATTTGTTTAATTGATACAAATTGTGACCCGGATCTCGCAGATATTTCGATTCCAGCCAACGATGACGCTATAGCTTCAATCCGATTCATTCTTAACAAATTAGTATTCGCAATTTGCGAGGGTCGTTCTAGCTATATAAGAAATCGTTGATTATGATTAAGAATAATAATATTAATTAATTGTTTGGGAATTCTATAGATTTATTGGATCGGTTACTATTCTTGAACTTAAAAAAGAGATAAAGATAAAAAGTACTGGGGATATTGATATTATGTTATGTGATTTTTTGGTATCCTAAATTTTCTTGGTATACTAAATTAAATATAGTATTAATGATTAAAGTAGGTGAGTTGAGAAAGAGATGGTTGAATCAAAATAATTTTTTTAAGTTCGACTTATGTCAGAGGACAATATGAATGTTATACCATGTTCCATTAAAACACTCAAGGGGTTATACGATATATCGGGTGTAGAAGTAGGCCAACATTTATATTGGCAAATAGGAGGTTTACAAATCCATGCCCAAGTACTTATCACTTCTTGGGTCGTAATTGCTATCTTATTAGGTTCAGTCATCATAGCTGTTCGGAATCCACAAACCATTCCGACCGACGGTCAGAATTTCTTCGAATATGTCCTTGAATTTATTCGAGACTTGAGCAAAACTCAGATTGGAGAAGAATATGGTCCTTGGGTTCCCTTTATTGGAACTATGTTCCTATTTATTTTTGTTTCTAATTGGTCAGGTGCTCTTTTACCTTGGAAAATCATACAGTTACCTCATGGGGAGTTAGCTGCGCCCACAAATGATATAAATACTACTGTTGCTTTAGCTTTACCCACGTCAGTGGCATATTTTTATGCGGGTCTTACCAAAAAGGGATTGGGGTATTTCGGGAAATACATCCAACCAACTCCAATACTTTTACCGATTAACATCCTAGAAGATTTCACAAAACCCTTATCTCTTAGTTTTCGACTTTTCGGGAATATATTGGCTGATGAATTAGTAGTTGTTGTTCTTGTTTCTTTAGTACCTTCAGTAGTTCCTATACCTGTTATGTTTCTTGGATTATTTACAAGCGGTATTCAAGCTCTTATTTTTGCAACTTTAGCCGCGGCTTATATAGGTGAATCTATGGAGGGTCATCATTGATTAGCTTTCGAAATAGTCTTTTTTTTTTTAACTTACCCTAAGTCATACATGGTTCAAAATACGCACTTGGTTGGGGAACATAATACATAATAGATACAAATACATATGTATATACGACCTAGTCTCGTAGAAGGAAAGATGGACGATATTACGGAATTGGATAAAAAGATGGGTTAGGGGGGTCAAACTATATATATGTAATGTCCATAAGTCTAGCCCTTGCGTATGTTTCGAAGAATGATTCTAAGATCCAATTTAATATAAAATGCGGGCGGTTTACATTATGGAAGAAACGAATGTATATGTGATATTAGATATTTACTAGTTATATAGGGGTTATCCCTATAGACTATATATATATTATTATTATTTATTTATTTTATTTATTCCTATTTCTTTCCCAGTATAGTATATCATTAGATTGATTCTTTTTTCAAAACCACTGCATTTAGATGGATTCCAATATAAGTCCCTCTCCTTCGTCTGTGATTGTGAATTGAATGAAAAAACAGATGAACTCACGGATATAGAAAAGTAAGTAAAGAACGAAGAATTGAATGAAAGAATGGTTCGAAACAAAGAAATGCAATAACTAGAACCGTATGCATATGAATTTACAAAAGTTTTTTCATGGCATGGGTAGAAACCAAAATAAAAAAAAACGAGATATCGAAGTCGTTCTGACGATTCACTAATATTATCATTTCAATTCGGAGTTTTTAGTTACCTTGACCCGATAGATCTTAGTGATAAAATAAGTAATAATTCATTGGTTGATTGTATCATTAACCATTTCTTTTTTTTTGGTACGAGGAACTTACTATGAATCCACTGATTTCTGCCGCTTCCGTTATTGCTGCTGGGTTGGCCGTGGGGCTTGCTTCTATTGGACCTGGAGTTGGTCAAGGTACTGCTGCGGGCCAAGCTGTAGAAGGTATTGCGAGACAACCAGAAGCGGAGGGTAAAATACGAGGTACTTTATTGCTTAGTCTAGCTTTTATGGAAGCTTTAACAATTTACGGACTGGTCGTGGCATTAGCGCTTTTATTTGCAAATCCTTTTGTTTAATTTAATCCTAAAATTAGAAATGTGAAAAAGTACGTTACGTGCTTTTTTCTTATTTATTTTATTAACTCGGACTTGCCGTTTGCTTCTTATAATTATATCAACACTTTACTCCTACAATTACTTATTTGTTGAGACAATACCCCGGGAAGGACTGATTTGAGGATGAGGAATTCGCGGATCCGCTCGCTTTCTTCCTTCCCACCCTTAGTACAAGGGAAACCTTTTTATTAGGAAGCGTTTCAACAAACGAGATATTTCGTAATTGACGTGAGACCTAGGACCTAACCTAATAAGTATCTTCTTATTGTTATTGAGAACTTAAAAAAAAAAAATAAGAAATTTTAAAATTATTAAATTAAATTATAAATTAATAGATGATTTAATCTATTCCCATAAAAAATAAAATGAAATTAATAAAAAGAAATCGATCAAAAAAGGGGTGAGCGAGGTGATACAAAAAGAACTCTGTTCTTTGTTAGTCTTATCTATAAGAAAGAGGAGAGCATATGAAAAATATAACCGATTTTTTCGTTTCCTTGGGCTATTGGCCATCCGCAGGGAGTTTCGGGTTTAATACCGATATTTTAGCAACAAATCCAATAAATCTAAGTGTAGTGCTTGGTGTATTGATTTTTTTTGGAAAGGGAGTGTGTGCGAGTTGTGTATTTCAAGAATAGGTTGGATCCAACCAGCTGCACTTTTGTTATTTTTTTTATTTAATAGGATAAGAAATAGGAAAGAAAAGTGCACGATCTCGACGAATTACTTATGAATAAATTAAGAAATCATATGTAAGAACCATAGCATTTCGTGACTCATTGGTAAATCTTGATTCTCTATCAACCAATAATGTGAGACCATTAACATGGTTAAAGCTAAACTGTTTGAAGTTCAGGCACAACATGGTACTCTTTCTACCACTACGTTAGTACCGAAATGGTTTGAAAATGAATAGTCGGTAATTCATCCGATATAGAACACTCATATCGGTAAAATAATTTGAAACCATTTACTAGAAAAGGGGCGCCTTGCCCTTTTTTATCCAATGCCGAATCGACGACCTATGTATAAAAAAGAGGAATTTTTGGATTTGATGAAGATTTGAAGAAAAAGGGAAATAAAAAAAATATAAAAATTTAAAATAGAATTTTAAATATAATTAAAATTTAAATTAAATAAATAAAAAACAAATAAATAAACAACTTTGCTGACAATTATAGACTTTTTGTCTGGTCGGAAGAGCCCCCCTAATATAATATTCTGGTTTTATATCAGTTTCGATATCTTTGAATACGAACAGAAGGGAGAGGGCAGGCTCATTACATTAAAAGATATGGGAATGTCCATAAAATAAATAATTGAGCGTGAGAGCCAAATGAATCGAAAGATTCATGTTTGGTTCGGGAAGAGATCATGGAAGTTGTTAAATTAATGGGAAGATAATCTACTTTCATTAAATGATTTATTAGATAATCGAAAACAGAGGATCTTGAGTACTATTCGAAATTCTGAAGAATTACGTAAAGGGGCCATTGAGCAACTTGAAAGAGCCCGGGCTCGCTTACGTAAAGTGGAAATTGAAGCGGATGAGTATCGAATGAATGGATACTCTGAGATAGAACGAGAAAAAGTAAATTTAATTAATGCTACTTGTGATAGTTTGGAACGATTAGAAAATTACAAAAATGAAACCCTTCATTTTGAACAACAAAGAGCGATTAATCAGGTTCGACAACGAGTTTTCCAACAAGCCTTACAAGGAGCTCTAGGAACTCTGAATAGTTGTTTGAATAGCGAGTTACATTTCCGTACCGTCAGTGCCAATATTGGCACCCTCGGGGCCATGGAAAAAATAACTGATTAGCCTTTCTACTTTTACTTTAGTTTAGAGTTTAGGCATTATTTTTTTCCTTTGCTTCCGAAAAAGAATAAAAAGATACTAATGGTAACCCTTCGAGCCGACGAAATTAGTAATATTATCCGTGAACGTATTGAACAATATAATAGAGAAGTAAAGATTGTAAATACCGGTACCGTACTTCAAGTAGGCGACGGCATTGCTCGTATTCATGGTCTTGATGAAGTAATGTCAGGTGAATTAGTAGAATTTGAAGAGGG